GTTCCAGAAGATGTTAATGGTAAGCAAGAAGATTGTTTACGAAGAAACAACAAGAAAAATTCATATTCTGATACATAAGAGTTATATAGGAATCGAAATAGTCTTTTATTTTCTTTTTTCAAAAGAAAAATCGATTTCATTGAAGTAATAAGACTATTCCAATTCGAATAGTAGTTGAGAAAGAATCGCAATAAATGCAAAGATGGAACATCTTTGATCCGGTATTGAAGGAGTTGAACCAAGATTTCAAAATGGATAGGATAGGGTATTTCTATATGTGATAGATAATGTAAATGCAAAAATTTGTCTTCTAAAAAGGGAAATATTGAATGAATAGATCGTAAATTCTGAAACTTTGGTGTTTCTTTTTCTTTCGGACAAGATAATTCTCGTAGCGAGAATGGGATTTCTACAACGATCGCAAACCCCTCAGATAGAATCTGAGAATAAAACTCAGAATAAAAAAAATTGTTGTAATCCAACAATCGATCTTGGTTAGGATGATTAACCGAGTTAATCCAAAAATTCTGCTGATACATTCGAATAATTAAACGTTTCACAAGTAGTGAACTAAATTTCTTGTTATTACAACTAACAATTTCCACAGGTTCGGAACCTTTTAATCCATAATCATGGGCAAATGCATAAATATACTCCTGAAGGAGAAGTGGGTAAACGAAGTATTGTTGACGAGATTTCTGTTTTTCTGAATACCCTTCCAATTTTTCCATTTGTATTTCTACTTGAATCAGAAAGAAGAAGCATTTCTCGGTTTCTCAAATGATGATACATAGTGCAATATGGTCAAAACAGGGTGTTGCATTTTTTAATACAAACCCTGGAAAGAAAAGGAATCTAATCCACAGATCTTTTCCTTTTCTATCCAATTAGTTTATGTTTGTTCTAATTACAAAAGAGAACAAATCTTTTATTTTTGCAGGCCAATCGCTCTTTTGACTTTGGAATCCAGTCTCTTTATCAATATACTGCTTCTTTTACACATTCAATCCATAACATCCCTTTTCAATCCATAATCAAGAATAATTAGGATTTCTAAAAAAAAAAAAAGAAAAAATCAAGGGTCCGCTCATAGGAAAACCCAACCTTTCCCCGCATCAGGCACTAATCTATTTTTAACGTCTAATTAGATCGGGGAATCATTTCAATTAAGAAGTTAAGCTCGTTGCTTTTTATTTTACCAGAATTGGAGCCAGGCTCTATCCATTTATTCACTAGACCCAGAAAATAGGAATTTTTTATTCCATTCCAAAAATCAAAAATAAGAAATTGATTTTATTACGACATGCTATTTTTTCCATTCATTACCCTTGAGGATCAGTCGTGGTCTTCTAGACTCTACCAAGAGTCTGGACGAATTTGTTGCTTCATCCAAATGTGTAAAAGATCATAGTCGCACTTAAAAGCCGAGTACTCTACCATTGAGTTAGCAACCCAGATAAAATAGGATCTTAGATACGATCGAAACCCAAAAATCAATGGAATTACACCGCACGCTCCTGTCAAAACATTGAACTAGCAAAACATTAAAAGAAAGATTTTATCGCCCATTAAAAACACTCAAATGCCAAAATGAACAGGTCCGGCTAAATTTCACTAAGGTTAAAAAAGGAGCGGCCCCAATCACGATAGCAAAATTGTCATTTTTTTAGCAATTTAGATTTCTTTATATAAAGAAATCTTGTATGAGAGTACATGCAAGAGGGACAACCCTATCATTTGAGCGAAGTGTAGACAGAAAAACCTAATATGGAGTGAGGATAAAGAGACCTATCTATCTACAAATTCTATTTGTTCAATAGACCTTTGTCAATGGAAATACAATGGTAAGAAAACAAATTAGATAGAAAAAGTAAATAAAATAAGGGCTTATGTTGGATTGGCACGACATAAATCCAGTCAAAAATAGGACTAAGAAAAAGGCAAATTGTGTCTAAATAATTAAACAACGAGGGATACTAGTGATCCTCTCCTACTTTTTTATTCATTTAGTTCTTCAATTAACTCAAAGTTCCTTCTTTTTCTTTAAAGAATTCTGCCTTCCTTAAAATATCATAAACAGTTCTTGTAGGTTGAGCACCCTTTTCAAGGAAATAGAGAATAGCTGGAACATTTAAACAAGTTTGATTCTTTATCGGATCATAAAAACCTACTTTTCGAAGATCTCTTCCTTCTCTTCGAGATCGAACATCAATTGCAACGATTCGATAGACAGCTTATTGGGATAGATGTAGCTAAACAATGCCCCCCCTAGAAACGTATAGGAGGTTTTCTCCTCATACGGCTCGAGAAAAAGATTCGAATTTCTGTCTATAATACAAGTAGATAGAAATTAGACTATGACTTGCATTAATTTCCTTACAGAAAAAACAAATTTCATTTATACTCATGACTCAAGTTGGTTAATTTTGACTGACAGACTTAAAAGGAAAAATCCTTCCAAATTTTTTGAGTCGTCTCTAAACTCTTTTCTTTGTCTCATCTCGAACGAATTGACTTTTATTCCTTATTCTGATCCAATTCTATTGTTGAGACAATTGAAAATCGCGTTTACTTGTTCCGGAATTCTTTATCTTTGATTTGTGAAATCCTTGGGTTTAGACATTACTTCGGGAATTCCTATTCTTTTTTCTTTCAAAAGAGTAGCAACATACCCTTTTTTTCTTATTTCCTTCGATAAAGCATTTCCCTCTTCTATAGAAATCGAATATGGGCGATTGATTCTGATAGACTTTTAATTGAAAGAGTTTTTCCAATCTTCCAAAATTGGACTTTCTTCTTATTTTAACCTTTCGATTTCTATATTAAGGATAGACTGACAAAGTTGGCCTAATTTATTAGTTTTCACTAACCCTAGATTCTTTCCCTTGATAAAAAATCAATTCTGTCCTCTCGAGCTCCATCGTGTACTATTTACTTACAAACAACCCAGCGCAAATTTGGTTCGGGACGAATAGAACAGACTATGTCGAGCCAAGAGCATTTTCATTACTATGGAAAATGATGGATAACAAAATCCACAATCGATCATGTCCTTCAAGTCGCACGTTGCTTTCTACCACATCGTTTTAAACGAAGTTTTACCATAACAAACATTCCTCTAATTTCATTGCAAAGTGGTATAGGGAATTGATCCAATATGGATGGGATCATGAATAGTCATTGGTTTAGTTTTTTGTATACTAATTCAAACTTGCTATCTATGGAGAAATATGGATAAAAGAAATAAGTATTTATCGGGGAAGACTCCGCAAAGATCCAATTTATTTAAACCCATATTCTATCATATGAAGGAAACATAGTTCGAAAAAGACGAATAAACAAGTTTGCTTAAGACTTATTTTTTATTGAATTTCCATCCTCAACAGAGGACTCGAGGTGGTCAATCCTGAAATGAGAAGCGAAGGATCGACTCTTCTCCAACAAATAAACTATCAACCTCAAAAAAAGTTTAATTAATTTAATTACTATATTAGAATTAGATTAGCAATATATTTTTCCATAACAAAAACAATTAACTATTAACTAAATAAACTATTCCAATGAAAAGATTGAAAGTTTTTTGGTAGTTATAGAATTCTCGTACTTCTTCGACTCGAATACCAAAAGAGGGAAAAAAATGAAGTAAAAAAAACGCATTTCGTGTAAAGTCAAATTAAGGCCTTTGCTTTTACTTATAGCATTCTTTCTTTTACCTAAAAGAAGCAACTCCAAATCAAAAATCAGGAGAAGTATGATTTTTGGAATCCATTCTATCCAACGAACAGTTCTTACCTTATCCTTACCAGAATGGATCATTCTGGATATTTAAAGAATCGCAGATCGAGATGGTTTTCGCTTAACCAAAGAGGGGCCCTTTTTACTAATAATATAATACAATACAACAAAAATCTATCTCTATCATAAAGGGGTAGGTCTCATTTTTTATACAGTGTTTTACGTCATAAAATTTTTTCAATTAATTCGAAAGCCGAGTAGACAGAATATATGAATTTCTCTCTAATCCTCACATTCCATTGATTTAGAAATGGATATTTGCAAATCAGATAATATCTAAAATACAAAAATGGAGTTCCTATCCATAGAATAGAAACCCTTTTTCTTTTTTCGCAAGCCGATCTTGGTCAAAAGTTTTAAGACCTGTGCTGAAACTAAAAACTTCCTATTCTTTAATCTGGCCATGAAATATAGAATTAGGATACCCCCTTTATTTTCTTTTTATTTACTTACTTTAGTTCTTTAGTTCGGGAAAAAGAAATAGGGGGTCCTTCTTTTCTTTCACATTAGATGTCAAATGTATCATGTAAGAATTCCCCCTTCATGGATATGGAGCATAAAGTTTATCTAAGAAGTTCGAATTTCAAAACACATATCGAATTTCAAAACACATATGAGTAATGAGTAGTAGTAGGGGCATATCCTGAATGTGACTGATAGACCCAATTTTTCATGAAAATAAAGATATTCAATTTGACTGGACTTGACACTTGATTATGTTTTCTGAGAAAGAAAAAGAATGCTTAGAAATGCATCTAATCTAAGAGTTCATAAGAGATAATTATTCTCTTTAATAAACTTTCTTTTGTCTCGTGTGGGGTACAATATGATTTCATCTTTCGTTTCATCAGAAAAAATCTGGGACGGAAGGATTCGAACCTCCGAGTAACGGGACCAAAACCCGCTGCCTTACCACTTGGCCACGCCCCATTTCTGGTTTTATGCGACACTAATAAACACTATTATGTTTATTTGTTATTCGTCAATCCCACTTCAATTACATAAAAAATGAGGGATACTCTCTTGCTAGGATTCTAGACATGCGGATAATATAGAATCCAAAAAATGCATTGATCATTACATGGAATTCTATTAAGATATTATATGAAAGTCGAATTTCTTCCATTCTCATTTGAGAGTGCGAATACAAGGAGGTATTTTGCGTTTGGGAAAGTCCGAAGAAAAAAGGATTTTGAACCCGCCTTTTCTTTTTTCCCTTAGAAAAATAACTCAATCAAAATCCAATTATCTACTCTACAAGAACGAAATGCTTGTTATGCCTAATATACTTAGTTTAACCTGTATCTGTTTTAATTCTGTTCTTTATCCGACTAGTTTTTTCTTCGCCAAATTGCCCGAAGCTTATGCCATTTTCAACCCAATCGTGGATTTTATGCCTGTCATACCTATACTCTTTTTTCTATTAGCCTTTGTTTGGCAAGCTGCTGTAAGTTTTCGATGAAATCTTTACTACTCTGTTCTGTCTGCCAAATTGAATGATGTATTCATTCCAAAAAAATTCTAAAAATGAATAAAAGCCGAGAAGTCTTATATTATGAACCTTCGATTCTAAAATTCTAATTCTTCTACATTGAATGTATAGCTGCAGCAATAAATTGGGATCCGCCTTTCTACCCCACCCCCTGCACCTACGTTGAGCAGGTACCTTTAGGTACCCACACAATACCTAACCTAATTTTTGATATTGATAAGAGTGCTTATTATAAATCAATTCTTGCAATTTTTTTCCAGAATTGATTTTTACATTTTTAGGTGTAAAAATAAACAAAACCCATCCTAGTGGATCTGTGTGGTAAGGAAAAACGGGTAATCTATTCCTTAAAAAAAAATCTTGGAGATTATGTAATGCTTACTCTCAAACTTTTTGTTTATACAGTAGTGATATTCTTTGTTTCCCTCTTTATCTTTGGATTCTTATCTAATGACCCAGGACGTAATCCTGGGCGTGAGGAGTAAAAATCCAAATTTTTTTGGAATTTTTTCTTACAAATTGGATTTGTTTCGTACATTTATCTATGAGAAAATCCGGGGGTCAGAATTCCTTCCAATTCGAAAGTCCCAAATGATCCGAGGGGGCGGAAAGAGAGGGATTCGAACCCTCGGTACAAAAAAATTGTACAACGGATTAGCAATCCGCCGCTTTAGTCCACTCAGCCATCTCTCCCCGTTCCAAATCGAAAGGTTTCCGTGATATGACAGAGGCAAGAAATAACGATTGCAAAAAATCCTTCCTTTTTCTTTCAAAAGTCCATAAAAATTATATTGCCAATTCCATTTTAATTATATTCTTTTTTCTTAATGTTAATAAAAAAAAGAAGAAAATTCTTGTTTTTTCTTTCTAAAATTCGATATTGGCTGAGAAACAATCAGATAGATTTTCTCTTCAGCGGGCATTTTCATATAGGACTTGTTATAATAAAACAAGCAGGTTATATAAAAAATAAAAAACTCTTTTTTCGATTATTTATAAACAAAACAAAAAGGGTTCTTATCAAACCCACCATAAAATTGGAAAGAAAGATAAAGTAAGTAGACCTGACTCCTTGAATGATGCCTCTATCCACTATTCTGATATATAAATTCGATGTAGATGAAATTGTATAAGCGGATTTTTTGTATTTCCTTAGACTTAGACCGCGCAAGGCAAGAATTTTTCGCTATTTACGATTTCATATTCTTGTTACTAGATGTTCTATAGGAATAAGAAGAAATCGCAACTCCTTTCCGCTACACATAAAAATTGATTTCGAAAGTCAATTTTTTTTTTCAGAATCCAATTTTTGTTCTTCCACCCATGCAATAGAGAGCGAGTGGGAAAAGAGGGGTTACTTTTATTTTCATTTTTCCTTAAAAGATAGGCTTTGAAATAGGAGTCATGGAATAATGCTGAATTCAAATGTTTATTTCTATAGTATAAGAAAAACTAATCGAATCAAATTCATGGATTTACCACGACCTCGGTTGTGACCCCATAGATAAAAATGAAAAATTTCTATCTTCGAGACCTTTGAAAAAGGGCATTGAACGAGAAAGAAATCGTCCACAGATAATCAAACTATCGTATGCCTTGGAAGTGATATGAGGTGCTCGGAAATGGTTGAAGTAATTGAATAGGAGGATCACTATGACTATAGCCCTTGGTAGAGTTACTAAAGAAGAAAATGATCTATTTGATATTATGGACGACTGGTTACGAAGGGACCGTTTCGTTTTTGTAGGATGGTCCGGCCTATTGCTCTTTCCTTGTGCTTATTTCGCTTTAGGGGGTTGGTTTACAGGGACAACTTTTGTAACTTCTTGGTATACCCATGGATTGGCTAGTTCCTATTTGGAAGGTTGTAATTTCTTAACCGCGGCAGTTTCCACCCCTGCTAATAGTTTAGCACACTCTTTGTTGCTACTATGGGGCCCGGAAGCGCAAGGGGATTTTACTCGTTGGTGTCAATTAGGCGGTCTGTGGACTTTTGTCGCTCTCCATGGGGCTTTTGCACTAATAGGTTTCATGTTACGTCAATTTGAACTTGCTCGGTCTGTTCAATTGCGGCCTTATAATGCAATTTCATTCTCTGCTCCAATCGCTGTTTTCGTTTCCGTATTCCTTATTTATCCACTGGGGCAATCTGGTTGGTTCTTTGCGCCGAGTTTTGGCGTAGCAGCGATATTTCGATTCATCCTCTTTTTCCA